TCAAAAAGGGGGGTTCCTCCTTTTATCGTTGTATGTGAAAGACATGTATTCTTCAAAATAGATCGTTCTTTTTAGTTATTATCTATACTTATTTCGTGTATGTGGATAATTTTTTTAATATACTCTTTTTAATATACATTGTTTTTTTACTTTAACATATAAATATATAATAAACATACAAATATATATAATACAAATATATTTATATATACATGTATATGTGATATATATATATCACATATACGTATGCGCGCACATCACACATCACATATATAAATGACATGAGGGAAAAAAAATGGAAGAAAATAAGGGAAAATAAAAATTGATTAAGTCCAGAGTGCTATGTCCATAATTCAAAGTAAGGAGTATCATAAGATTTCTGATAAACATAAGTTTTTTTTATTGGGTTTCAATCCAATCAATCAGTTACACAACAAGTTAGGTAATTACTCCCTTCCCAAAATGAACTAGAATACCTAGGTATTTTTTTTAATTCGAATATAGATACTATGATCCATATTTGAATAAAAAAAGTACTCTTTTTTTGGTCTAACTCTTTTTCCTTACTATATATAGTATACTATATAATATATTTATTATACTATTATAGTATAATAAATATGTTTATTAATCACAAAAAAAAATCAGAATAATTAAGAATCTCAATATTTGACTTTTTTTCATATCTTTTTTTTTTCTTTTATTATTGTTCCTTTCTAAAAGGATAAAAAAGATAAGAATTGGTGAATCGAGAACAATTTGTAATTATAAGAAAAAAGAGTTTCTTTTCTTATGGAACATACATATCAATATGCGTGGATAATACCTTTTCTTCCACTTCCAGTTACTATGTCAATAGGATTTGGACTTCTACTTATTCCGACAGCAACAAAAAATATTCGTCGCATGTGGGCTTTTCCTAGTGTTTTACTCTTAAGTATAGCTATGGTGTTTTCAGCCAATCTGTCTATTCAACAAATAAATGGAAGTTTTATCTATCAATATCTATGGTCTTGGACCATCAATAATGATTTTTCCTTAGAGTTTGGATACTTGATCGATCCACTTACTTCTATTATGTCAATACTAATTACTACTGTTGGAATCATGGTTCTTATTTATAGTGACAAGTATATGTATCACGATCAAGGATATTTGAGATTTTTTGCTTATATGAGTTTTTTTAATACTTCTATGCTGGGATTAGTTACTAGTTCAAATTTGATACAAATTTATATTTTTTGGGAACTTGTGGGAATGTGTTCTTATTTATTAATAGGGTTTTGGTTCACACGACCAATTGCAGCAAGTGCTTGTCAAAAAGCTTTTGTAACTAATCGTGTAGGGGATTTTGGTTTATTGTTAGGAATCTTAGGTTTTTATTGGATAACAGGTAGTTTAGAATTTCGGTATTTGCTCGAAATAACTAATAACTTAATCCAAAATAATGGGGTCAATTCTTTATTTGCTACCTTGTGTGCTTCTTTATTATTCGTCGGTGCAGTTGCTAAATCCGCACAATTCCCCCTTCACGTATGGTTACCTGATGCTATGGAAGGACCCACTCCTATTTCGGCTCTTATACACGCTGCTACTATGGTAGCAGCAGGAATTTTTCTTGTAGCTCGGCTTCTTCCTCTTTTCATAGTCATACCTTATATAATGAATTTCATTTCTTTAATAGGTGTAATAACACTATTATTAGGGGCTACTTTGGCCCTTGCTCAAAGAGACATTAAAAAAAGCTTAGCCTATTCCACAATGTCTCAATTGGGTTATATTATGTTAGCTCTAGGTATAGGTTCTTATCGAGCTGCTTTATTCCATTTGATCACTCATGCCTATTCAAAAGCTTTATTGTTTTTGGGATCCGGATCTATTATTCATTCAATGGAACCTATTGTTGGATATTCACCAGATAAAAGTCAGAATATGGTTCTTATGGGTGGTTTAACAAGATATGTTCCAATTACAAGAACTACTTTTTTATTGGGTACACTTTCTCTTTGTGGTATTCCACCTCTTGCTTGTTTTTGGTCCAAAGATGACATTCTTAATGATAGTTGGTTGTATTCACCAATTTTCGCAGTAATAGCTTATTTCACAGCAGGATTAACCGCATTTTATATGTTTCGGGTATATTTACTTACCTTTGATGGGTATTTCCGCGTTCATTTTCAAAATTACAGTAGCACAAAAAATGGTTCCTTCTATTCCATATCTCTATGGGGAAAAGGAATTCCAAGAGGAGTCAATCCAAATTTACTTTTATCAACAATGAATAAAAAGGTTTCTTTTTTTGCAAAAGAAAGATCAAAAATTGATAATAATGTAAGAAATAGGATACGATACTTTAGTACTTACTTTGGAAATAAATACACTTCCATGTATCCTCACGAATCGGACAATACTATGCTATTTCCTCTTCTTGTATTAGTACTATTTACTTTGTTGGTTGGATCAATAGGAATTTCTTTTGATCAAGGAGTAATAGATTTTGATATATTATCGAAGTGGTTAACCCCATCAACAAATCTTTTACATTCAAGTTCTAATTATTCTGTAAATTTGAATGAATTTTTTACAAATGCAATTTTTTCGGTAAGTATAGCAATTTTCGGACTATTCATAGCATATATTTTATATGGATCCACTTATTCATTTTTCCAGAATTTGGATTTAATCAATTCATTTTTAAAAGGGGGTCCTAAAAGAATTCTTGTGGACCGAATAAAAAATGTGATATA